TTGCAGATGAAGAGATGTCAAAGGAGCTTCTTACTTCCCAAACAGATCCTCCTACATCTATATATAAACGCTGGTTTATCAAGAATACGCAAGAAAAGCACTTCGAATTGTTGATTCATCGCCAGAGATGGCTTAGAACCAATAGTTCATTATCTAATGTATTTTTCCGTTCTAATACTCTATCCGAGAGTTATCAGTATTTATCAAATCTGTTCCTATCTAACGGAACGCTATTGGATCAAATGACAAGGGCATTGCTGAGAAAAAGATGGCTTTTCCCGGATGAAATGAAAATTGGATTCATGTAATAGGAGAAAGGTTTCCCATTCCTTAGCCTGAAAGATATGTGGCCATGAAATACATTCTCAGGGAAAGAAGGAAATTCATTCGATTTCTATCCCTTCATCTGGTGTTCGAGAAGAGGTCGGACCAGTCATTTCATCATAATCCGATATCAGACAGGAATCTTCAGCCTACCTAAGGTAAGGTGAACTCCTTAAAGTGTGAGTTTGATTTTCGGGTAAGTCGAAGATGCCTAGAAAAGTAGCTTTCGCTCATCTCATACTCATAGAAGTAGAGGATCCTTCTCAAATAGGATTTGTCCAAGCGTGGAACAAGGATTGAAAGTGAACCCCGAAAAATGGACAAATTCCTTTTCTTAGTAGCCGTGGTGAAGGAAGCAAAAAGCCAAGGCCGGGGGGCAAGGTGATTTATCGTTGATCGCCGTATCGAAGCACTTCTTTCTCCACCCGAGTCTACTTGAATGCCTTTGCTCGTGCGGCCATACCTCTCTCTCTGCCGCGGATCATCTATCTATACCGGTCCTGACGTTCAATCATCTCTAGCGTGCCATGCCTTTAGTGGAGAGATTGAAGGATATTGATTGGAATGGCAAGAGGGACACCAAATCAAGGAACCGGGCCGGGTTGAGAGTTTTTAGCTTTAAGCCTTTTTTTTGGGACAGGCAGCTATGGTACGATCTCTTCCAGTACGAGGAAATTCAAAGGGCAGATGGATCGATTTCCCGAAGGAAGCATACAAGGCTAAGGTAAGAAGCCGTATTCACCGGGTATTTTGTGCCCTTCTTTTCCCCCCTTTCTTTATCACCAATCATTGGGCGCTCTCATTGAAGAAAACCTAGGGCGTTAAGCAAGCGCCTTTCGTTCACTCTTATTAAGTAATTAACCCTCTTGAAGAAGAAAGCACTCATTCATATATTTTGAAGTTGTGAGATAGCATTTTTCCAGAGAAAGCCCTCGGGCCACGGTTTTCCACTACAAAGCCAGCGGGTGGAAGAGAGAAATATCTTCACTTGACTGACCCCTTATGTTAGTTATGGTAAGCCGAGTCATTCGCTTGACCTGCACTCCTTTTAACTTGGGAAGCTTCTGGAATGAAAGGCTAAATCCTCAGCTTGAAAGATTGTATCTAGCGGTTCACTATCAAAGAGGAAAGACAGTCAATGAAGCTTTATAGACTTTTTGTTAATGAAAGAGGAGCCCTTGGCTTGGATAATGGGCTTGGATAATGATGACAGGGGCTATGCGAAGTCAAAGAGTGGACCTATCGACTTGCATTAACTTCCCGTAGCGTCTAGGGGGATGGGGAGGAACGGAAAGAAAGTGTAAAGCAACATCTTTTTTCTTGTCATGTTTAGGCATAAAGTGCCCTCTCTGCCGGCCTGCTTAGTGACAGAGCCACCTTCTTTGGCCGAGGCCTATCTATTAGTGTAGGAAGTGGGCTTGGAAGTCCAATTTCCAGGTTTCTTTCTTTGATTCTCGATCAACGTCTTCTTCTGCAGCAAACAATCTTTCTTCATCCATCCTTGCTAATGTGAGCTAGCGGCGGTTATCCCGCAAAAGAGCTCCATCTCTTATTCCGCATCAACAGGGGTCAGTCTGATAAGAGCAGATAAGGCGAAAAGAGCTACTTCTCTTGCTGCGGATGAAGTAAGGCATTCTCAAAGAGTAACTTTCACATCTTCCCGAAAACCTTCCTGAATTCAATGCTTGACAGCTTTATTCATGCGTTCAAGGCTTGACACGTCCATTAAAAACCCGAATCGGTGAATTGACTAAGTCTAACTTCATACTCTTATTATACTTCTATCAGCTCTAGGACGAGGGACTTTCTAAGCCAAAAGGTGAATAGAGTAAGGCTAACTCAACTGCGACACCTTCTCTGAGGACAGTGAAAGCTCTCTTCTAGGCGCTTAAGCTATTAGATGCAAACTCAGTAGGGGCGTCGGAGATTTCCGGTGAAGTAATGAGAAGCCTTTGCCGGGTAATAAATGAATGAGGCCTTACGAGTGAACTTCGTTACGTTAGGAAGGTTAGATGCTTTCGTGCTTAGGTGTGGATTTCCTGTTGTCGGCGTAACGAGGGGACCTAAACCTGGGATTGAAAGCCGTCATCCTTCTTGTCAGGGGGGAATCCCCGGCCGAACGGTTAGGCAAGACTACGGCGCCTGGGTAAACATCCCGTTTACCAAACAAGACGTCGAGAGTTTCACTTAACCATTCCCCTCCTGCAGCCAAAGTAATAGCGGCTGTAGCATCCACTGGTAATGTGTGGAAGAGGGTAAGCTTTCTATGTGGGTAGGACGTATCAACACCTTTTTCATCTTTTATTTTAATAAAAGGAAATATATAAAAAAATCTTGTGTTGGGTCCTGAGGAGCCGAAGATCAAAACCTAAATGTGCCAGGGGTTGATCATCGAAGCCAGGGCAATAACGATAAAGGAATTTGAGCGCTGATGTAGTTAACAGCCACCTTCATAGTCGATTCATTAGGGCCGTCACCTTCTACCCAACTAGTGGAAGTATCCACCGTTTTCTTTGTCTGTTAAGCCTCACAGCTATGGGACTTCCTAAAGAAAACTGCAATCGTAGTTTATCAACCACTCACAAGACCACCGAGATCTTTGACTTAGAAAAAAAGGTAATAATCCATTCGGCCCTTCTCCAACCTATACAAGGGGGGCAGAAGATAACGAAAGGGAGACAAAGTCCAAACTAAATCATAACACAAGCTACCCATTCTATCTATCAAATCAGTCGAGTCGATCCGATTCGTTCTTATATATAGATAACGCAAGAGAGAACTTATAACTTCGCGGATGGAGAGGGATTCGAACCCCCGGTATTCCTATCAATACTTCGGTTTTCAAGACCGACTCTTTCAACCGCTCAGACATCCATCCCCTTCGTGCTTCGCCCGCCCTATCTATCCTATCCGCGCGCTGGCAGGTAGGGGCTTATCTATGTGATTCGCTACGCTTGCTTGCTGCTCGCTTTTACGGTACTACGAATCGCTACGCTTCGCTTGTTTCTATATGATAATATGCACCTTGGTTGATGCGCTCCCTGCGGGTAATAGCAAGAAAGTTCAGAACGAATGAACAAAAACTCAATCCTTTTTTATATTAGAATTATTATATAAATAAGGATTGAGTGAGGATGCATGCGTAGCTCCCGCAGATATAGGCGAGGCCTTTCGCCTTTAGCTAATCTCGAATGTTGTTACCCAATTCACTATCCCCACGGCTGGGGCTTTACATCAAGTAGAAAACCGGGCGCTACTGTCTCTATTTCTGTTACCCATGTTCACATTGGTCCTTCTTCCGACTCAGCCTCTGTACCGACCTCCGGGTCTCGGTCTCCAAGAAGCGGAGGGCTAAGCCAACGGGAACTTGAAGTGCTTTAACAAGAAAAAATGGTGCTGGTTCACTAGCGTCATCAGCTGGCTCTGCAACTTTCACTTCCAACCGGATACCCAGCAATAGTCTATATCGCCTCTTCCGCTGCAGTGGGATCAAAAAGGGATTTCGATCTCGATGTGCTGCTAGTTCAGATGGTGCAGCTAGCGCTAGAGTTAGGAAGACAAGGAGTTAGTTTACAACGTCGAAGTCTGAAAGCAGAAGGCTAGGCTACTAAATGATCGTACACGACTAAAGCTAGCTCATCCAGTCGTTTCACTCGAGCCCCTTTATTAGATTAGTGAGGTTCCAACTCCGCCAGAGTTGACAAAGAAAGGAGTTAGACTTTAGCCTTAACACACACAAGACCCTTGCCTTTGGCCTTGCCTTAAGACGACTCTAGCCCGCTGAAAGCTTCGAACATTCGCTTTTCTCGGGTTCGAGAGAGAATTCCTACTCTAAGGAAGGGAAGAAGGTAAGAAAATCAGTAGAATGCCGCTTTCCGTACTCTCGCTTGTTCACATTCAAGCATGAGTTAGTTTAGAGTCGGCAAGGGGAATCAGAGAAAGGGCAGTTTAGTAAACAATCATGACCATGGGAACATTTGTTCGCTTTCTAGGTACCCCCGGATCTACTAGTCATCGCCTTTGAGCTGGGAAAATGACCTGGAGTCGGCTATTCCTGATTCAGCAAAGGAAAGAAGCCTTGATCCCAATCCGCAGCCAGTGCTTGAGAAGGAGAGCTTCTAATGTTCAAGGTCTTGTAGTAATATAAGTCTTAGAATCCGATTCTAGTCAAGGTAGTCAAAGACGGATTGAGCCTTTTGAGAGAGAAGAGGGGGATGATAAAGATAGGTTGGATAGCATCCGATTTGAAACTACTCGTATCAGCTCAACCAGTAATGAGTGTCTTTTGGAAAAATATTACATTCCCTTCTTCCTCACAACTATCTCTTCTTGTAGCGTATATGCGATGTGAAGGAAGATTCCAAGTAGCAGCTGATATGTGACAAGGGTGTCCATCTTATGTTATAGGCATTTCTTAGCTGATTGAAGACGCATATCCGCTGTGGTCGTCCCTGACTCCATTCTTTTACGGTGACTGGCTTAGCGGGACTGTCTCGATCACAGCTTCTCTCATGGCTTGAGACAGAAAGCATCTCATGACTCAACTTCTCTCCGAAAGAGATCAGATGTCCTGACGGACAGCTCTTAAGACTCTTATTCTACGGTGACTGTCGGAGATCAGATGTCCTGTAGGACGACCGGCTTGTCTAGTTATTGAATGAAAGGGTCGGTAAAAAGAAATTCAAGTCAGAGACTTTTTCCTTCCCTTGCTGTCATTTTCCTTGTTAGGGAGTGCCCTACTAAAAGAGCTCTTTCGCCCTTTATGCTAGTACATAATTCGGCTTTTTTTTTATTATTTCAATTTCACTTCAATAGCTGCCTATTCAGGCCACATCAATCCTATCCTTTTAGAGGAATTTGCAGTTAAGGGACTTTCCCTTAAGTCAATATATATCTCTCTCGCCTGCCCCTGCAACTGCTAACATGTCATGTGCACCTGATAAATAAGCCCTAATTACCATTACCATTAATTAAAGGCTCTGTCCATCTGAGGAGGGATGCTGCTAAGACCGGATATGCCCTATCAAACCGCCTATTTTGCCAATCCCAACCCCTCCCTTTCTCTTCTCTTTAATAAACTCTCTAACTCTATCGAGGAGGATTTTTGACCAGAAGCAGAGGCTGCAGATAGGTGTCCACTTTCTGAAACTGACTGATGAGGGGATGAATCAACTAGTGATTCAGATATTCAATCTTCCTTTACCAGATTCGCACTAAAGGCCCAACCTTCCCAGTTCTATCTGTGCTTCGCACCTTAGGAAAACCCCTTAATGCCCTCTCTAAATGAATCTGATCTCTCTAACAAGTAAATCATCTCTCGGAACTTCAGTTGAGTAATTGAATACCGTAAGTCTTTATTTCCTTACTTAGAAGCTAAGTAAGAGGTTGTTTAAGGTTATATACCGCTTGGAGTCATTTCAAACCCCCTTTCAAGTCATTCAAATACAAATAGGGAAAGATAAGTACTTTGTCATATAGCTTAGCTATGTGAAGCCAAATCTACAAGGCAGAAAGCTTGGGTTAGCCGCTATTTCGAAGAGTATGACATTGAAGACTAGTTTCCAAAGGTATAGGCAGGAAGTTAAGTTACCCGACAAGCTATGGAAGGGGAGCCTGAAGGAGAGATTTATAGGGATAGGATCAGTAGTTAGAAAACTAGGCTATTCAAAGCATCGAGAAAAAATGCAAATATAAAAATTTTTCATAGAGAAAGAACAACTTTCCTTTGAAAAAGAAAGGGCAAATACTATAAGCAATTCCCCCTTGTACTAGGACTCGTACTAGAACTTGCACTACCATACCAGCGTCAGTCTTTTCCAAGAGTCTAATTTCTACTTCTCCCTCGCTCAAAGACTGCTTAAGCACCTTGACCTTCGTTCCCACTCGCTTAAACGCAAGCCCAAGCTTCACCACCCCCACTGAAATAGACCATCTTCGGAAGAAGTTGAAGCCCCTTATAGGGATGATAGGGATGGCGGATCGATGTCTCTTCCCTTGAATTTCTAATACCGCAAGCTTAGAAGAAAGAGTGGAGTCTCTCAGATCCACATAAGACGGTGTTAAGTTGATAAGAGAGACAACCTATAACGCGGCAACAACTCATTTCGCGCATCTGAGCTGCATCTGAGATTACCGCCCCCTATTTGAACCTTGGATCTGATCCTCTTTGGTAACCGCCGGATAACTGATTCTCTGAGGAATTATCCGCTGTACGTGACTCCACGGTAACCTGCGGGTAACCACCATACCTCTGACTCCGCGAAGAGTCATCTGCTGCATACCTGAAATCTCTCCTAAGACTCAAGATATGACCTTTGGAGCCTATAGAAGCACCCTCCAGTCTCTCCTGGGGCTTATTGATGGCTCCACAATTGAGTCTCGCTACCTCTTTAGTTGCCGCCCCCTACTTGCTCATTCGAAATTACTACCAGTCGACTATTTTTTAATATGCTTTTTTAAAAAGTTTGAGAATAGCGAGCGATCACTCAGCAATGAACACTAACTGAAAGCGGCCGAAAAGGAGTACTTATCCCTTACGGGAATCGAACCCGTGTCTTCGACATGAAAAGACGATGTCCTAACCACTGGACGAAAGGGACCAAAAAGTCATTCTTCATATACCTCAGCTCCGAGAATAGAAATGCTTCGTTTTCTTTCTATACGCAATTCAAGATTTCGTTTGTGTTCATGTTGGCGATTTCTGATGTGAATTCGGCAGGTCGTCACCCCTTCCTACGGGTTCCCCTACCGGCCCAGTGATACACCAACCACGCTCCTTTCCTTTCTCCGATCATAAAGTCCCCTGATCTCTTTCTTTTTCTTTCATCCCCCCGGAACAGAATAAGTAAGGCCCCGTTCTTTCTAATTAAAAAAAAAAAAATAGGATAGGGGTGAAGCGCCCGTTTGAAGTGTCGAAGGCCCGCCTATGCTAAAGTAAGAAAGAAAGTACGTTAAGGTTACGAAGTCACTTAGTCTTTCTATAAAGAAAGGGAGGCTAAGGTTACGAAATAAGGTCAGCTGGTTAAGAAAAGCTCAGGTTATGAAATCGCTTAGCCGTTAATTAATTAATGTAGTAGTGAGGCGTCAGTACGGAGTTGCGTCAGAGATATAGACTAGGCTAAGGGACGGACTTCATCTCTTCTATTCTCTTTACTTACACCTTAAAAACTTCCGCTGAGTCTAACGAGGCTCGGGTGCGGAGCCTTCCACTGTGGACCGAGAATACGCAAAGGTAGAACACCATAGAAACTTCGCTGACTTTATCATGCCCTCTTTATCGTTCCGATACCCAATACTCGTGATTAAAGAAGTGGGTTGGCTCACTATCTTGAGTTCTCAAAGAGGTTTCTGCGCTATTACTCTATCGTTAAGACAAGCTTACCACAGGCCCCATTTTCTTAGCTTCTCACGCTGCCTTCTAATAGAAATGGTTAGGTTGTTTACATACTGTTGAGGATAGTGCTCGCTTCTAATCTTTGGTTTCTAATCTAAACCATGCCCTTCCACAATGAAATATCTCACGGAGAGAGGTTCTGTTCTATGAAATAAGAAGGTTTACTTCCGTTCGACTGAGACGCATTCTGCCCTTGAAAGACTTTCAGACTTCAGCTTAAAAGCTGAGCATTTCCCCGGGACTTAATTGGGGTTGTGATCGAATGAATTTCCAAGCCAAGACACCATGGAAATGTGATAAAAGTCCCCACGTCTTTTTTGCTTGTTTTTGATCGCATTGACTTAACTGGCGAGGGTGAGTACTCCGAAACTACGGGTAGCGAAGCAGAGCAACCTTGTCTAATCCTAGATTCTATTTGATTCGAAGTTGATCCTGAATCGGTTAAAAACCTGACTTTGACTTGCCCCCGTTTCCCTTCTGGTGAATTCACTCTTCACTCTACGAGACAAGTTCCTTGCACCTTGCGCTTAGTCACGTCCTTGCTTTGTTTGAGAGGGTGTTCTGCATCCCCACTTGAAAACACTGACCCCTATTCTAGAATTGCATTACATTTTTAAAGCGGCTTGGCAGGAAAGAGTTGAGAGATAGACCTTGAACGCAGAGAAAAGAAAAGGCAGGCAAAGAAGGAATCTTTAATAGTTCACTGATGGAATGGATTGAAGAGGATTATGCTTCTTCCCGCTGCCGTCCTGGCAAAGTAAGCAACCACAGAATCTTGCATACTTCCTTGACAACCAAAGAGCAACTAGATAGATATTAGGAAAGCAAAGCTACCTTGTAGTTGCCCACTTGAACTTTCTGGGTGAGCTACTACATGGTAAGTTTACTTGCTACTTGACTAATTTATTTCAAACCTAGCTTGAGAAAGCCAATCCTAGGCTGAAAGGAGAGGGACAGGCCCGGGAAAGCAGAAGAGAAGAAGAATATTATGCCCACTTTCTTTTAGTAGTAAGGGAACTCCCCTTTCGATTTGAACTGAATTCCAGGGTTCCCACTGAGCTACTCTAGTTGAACTAGATTTCCCTACTGAACTTGCTATCTATATTAGGCTCTTAGAGCAACTAACGGAAGAAGGAAATGGAACTGAGTCTAAGACTAGGGAATGGAAAACCTTAGACTTCGAACAAGAAAGAGGATCGGGACTGCTTACAGGCTAGATGGAATAGACCCTGCTACGACTTTGGGATAGCCCAATGGTGAAAGGAAAGAAGATTCACTTAATCTTCTTTCGGTGAAAGGGAAGAAGATTCACCCGGAAAGGGTCTTCCTCTGCTTGAAGGATTTCAGCGTGCCAGTCAGAAGCTTAGCCGAAGCTCTGACAAACCCCTCCTATCTAAAGCGACACAAGGAAGGGATAATAGTTTGTACATGGGATAAGCTCCCTCCCCCGGATGTAGTCTGTGCTTATTCTTGCTTTCTCTATCGTGCGACGAACCGGGTAACCAAAGTCACGATCAGAAAGGTTGAAATACAGACCCGCATCTGGAGAGGCTGGTTCGAGTCCAGTTCGTGACAAGGCTTTAAACATAGAATTTCTCGACGGTTTCTCCTTTTTCGGATGACTGTCCTATTTTTGTTTTGGGCTTTTAAATACGGGATAGGATCCTTTTTGGCAGCTGAATTTCTGTGTCTCCCATTTGAAGCTTTTTTTATGAGGTTCGAGGATTCGATTTGCATGTGACCGGTAGGCTTAAAGAACATTTAGAAAACTACATAAGAGTAGTAAGGCAACTCTGTCGAATTTGTAGAGTTTCCGGCTAGAACTTCTTAACGAAACGAATGATAATTTATATAAAAATACGAATCCTGGGAAGGAGTCAAAAGAATGGAATCAAGATCAGAAAGGCCAATGTCAGGTCTTGCTCGCCAACTCGGATTCGGATAGTTGATTCCCGATTGGTTAAGCTTTTGACATCAAAAGGAAGATGCGACATTCAAATCTTCCGTGGCAGAAGCCTATGGATAGAGATCACCTTCTCCGCTCTACGCTGACTTGGTCAAGGTACTCAAATAAAGAATAAAGTAAACAATATCATTGAAATCAAGACTGGTGCCGTCTTCTCATCATTCTAATTGATTGGGTCAGAATTCAGGGAAGAGAATGACTGAAGCTTTGAAGCTGGCTGGCTTGAAAGAAAGGGCGCTTCAAGAAGGTGACACCGCTATGCCGGATCCTTTCGTTGTTCTCTCGCTCCTCTCTCGGTTAGCCGACTCAGTTTCATC